TATGTGGCATAGGGGTTACATCTCGTATGAAACTTAATAGTAGACCACTTCTACGAATAGCCCTTAATGCCGCATCTCTTCCGAGACCCGGGCCTTTTATCATGACTTCTGCTCGTTGCATACCTTGATCTACTACTGTCCGAATAGCATTTCCTGCTGCGGTTTGAGCGGCAAAGGGTGTCCCTCTTCTTGTACCCTTGAATCCACAAGTACCGGCGGAAGACCAAGAAATGACCCGACCACGTACATCTGTAACAGTTACAATAGTATTGTTGAAACTTGCTTGAACATGAATAACTCCCTTTGGTATTCTACGCGAATTTTTACGTGAACCCATATGTCTATTCTTACGTGAACCAATTCTTGGTATAGGTTTTATCATCTCATAAATTGAAGTCAGAGATATGGTATGGATATATCCATTTCATGCCCAAACAGATTCTTTATTTATTTTGGCGTTGGGTACTTTAGATTTAAAGAGCCCCTCTTTTTTTCTAAAAATTATAAAAAATTAGCCTTGTCTTTGTTTATGTCTGGGGTTGGAACAAATTACTATAATTCGTCCTCGCCTACGGATCAGTCGACACTTTTCACAAATTTTACGGACGGAGGCTCTTATTTTCATATTTGTCGTTCCTTAAGTTAATCCGGAATCTCTTTATTGGAAGAAAATAAATTTCTTAAAATTTTCAATTGCGAATTGTATTGTATCTCTACGAAATGTTGAAGTTGAGAAAACCCCCTAAGTACTATCACTAATCATTCTAATCGTTGTTTCAGAGTCAAAAAATTCTACGTCCCTTAGTTGAGTCATAATGACTTTCTTCCTATTTTCTATATTTACTGTTATAATTTTTGTAAAAATAAATTATGTCGAATGCATTTGAAAACCTAATGGAGAATCCAATTTTCATTATCTAACCAAATCAAGAGTATACCTCTTAGAAATAGAAAGTGATTCAGAAATCAAGAACCTGTTTTGGGGTAGTAATTAATGTAGGAGGCGTAATAGTAGAAACTTACCCTTTCCCTTTACTTTTCTTTCTCAAATATGAGAACTCCTTACTTCATATATAATTTTATAATTGGGATATGATAAAAATTACAAATTACCATATATAGCACAAAATTTCTCCACCGATTCCTTTTAGTCGAGCTTCTCTGTCTGCCATTATACCTTGAGAAGTAGAAAGAATTACAACCCCCATCCCGCCTAAAATTCGAGGGATTCCTTGATAGTTAGAATAGATTCGTAAACCAGGTCGACTGATCCGTTTTAAATTGAAAACTTTTCTATCAGGTACCTTCCTATTTCTTCTATGTCGTAGGGTTAAAACTAAAAAATATTTGTTGTTTTCCTGATGTTTCCTCATGTTTTCAATAAAACCTTCTCGTAAAAGGATTTTAACAATGTTTTCACTGATGTTAGTATAGGGTATGCGAAATGTTCTTTTTTTATTCATGCCAGCATTTCGTATATAGGTTAGTAGGTTACCAATAGTGTCTTTACTCATAAAAAACTAAGATTTCATTTTTCCCGAATTTTTATATAATCACCATGCTCCTTTTGAATTTTTTCTTAATTGTTAAACATTTAAGAATTATTCTGATTGAAAGGCATATACGTGAGACACAAACAATCTATTAAATTAACTTAAATCTACTAATTAATCAATTCCATTACAAATACAAATACTAAAAACTGTATTATGTCCTAATCTTATAATACTTCAGGCGCTAATGAAACTATTTTAGTGAAATTTAACTGTCTTAATTCCCGGGCAATTGCTCCAAAGATTCGTGTTCCTTTTGGATTTCCTTCTTGATCAATTACAACTGCAGCATTGTCATCATATCGTATTATGATACCAGTTTTACGTTTGAGTTCTTTACAAGTACGTACAATTACGGCTCTAATCACTTCGGATCTTTCTAGCGGTGTATTTGGTATTGCTTCCTTGATTACAGCAACAACAACGTCACCTATTTGAGCATACCGTCGATTACTAGCTCCTATAATTCGAATACACATCAATTTTCTGGCTCCGCTGTTATCCGCTACATTCAAATGGGTTTGAGGTTGAATCATATCATTTTTTTTTATTGTTTCAATGCAAAGTCGACGTAAAAAAAAGGAAATATTGGTTATTCAAAAGAAATATACAAGTGTTTTTTTTCATCCGAAAAAATCTTTCTTTTGGGTTTATACTCCTATCCTGAAATAATGAATTGCGTTCGTATAGGCATTTTTGATGCCGCGATTGAAAAAGCTTTTCTTGCTATATTTTCTGGTACTCCGCTCATTTCATAAAGTATTCTACCTGGTTTAATGACAGCTACCCAATATTCAGGAGATCCCTTTCCTGAACCCATACGTGTTTCTGTAGGTCTTACTGTAACTGGTTTGTCTGGAAATATACGTACCCAGAGTTTTCCGCCGCGGCGTGCGTTTCTTGTCATTCCTCGTCGCCCTGCTTCTATTTGCCTAGATGTGATCCAAGCAGGTTCAAGCGCTTGAAGTGCATATCGACCAAAGGAAATCATATTTCCTCGAGAAGATATTCCTTTCATTCTTCCTCTATGGTGTTTACGAAATCGGGTTCTTTTGGGGTTATAGTTGATGGTTTTTTTTATTTCGATCTCTATTCCAGAGCTGGACATGAAAGTTTCATCTCATCCAGCTCCTCGCGAACAAAACGATTATAAAAAAATATACATCTATTTAATGAATAATATATGGAAATACTCTATTAAATCATAAGAGTTTTTGATAATTTATTATCAATTTGTATATATTTTTTGAGATTTAACTAAAAATGCATTCGATCTAGATTTATATAAAATTAGGTTTCTTATAAGGTGTTTTAGTAGCATATTGGATGTACTACAATTTTGAAATCTTAAAAATAAAAACTTCCGCGGGCGAATATTTACTCTAGTTACTATTCAGTTTATAGGATCAGTTCATGGAATGGTTTTTATTTTAGGATTAATTCATGCCATGTCTTTAATCATTTAATCAGAATAAATGAATTCATTCCTAGTTCGTTTCGCCATCCTACCCAATGAATCATTAGCATTCGTTTTCAATCGAATCTTCTGCAATCACAGGTTCTGTCGTTCCCATCGCTTCGCGATTAATGGTTAGGTCTGAATTCTACAATGTGGAGCCCTTAAATTAAATTTGTGATTGAGTCAATCCTCTCAGTTTTTATTGACTCGGGTCTCTTGATTTTGTTATTCTTTCTTTTTTATTAAGAAAACAATTTTGTTTAATTATAGATAAATCAGTATTAATGCTTTATTACTTTTCCCTTTCTAATATCAATTTTTGACCTTACATATGTGAATTCTATATCATTCATTTTTATTTTTTTTTTCTCTCTTTCTCTCACCCTTTCATTTCTCTGAATACTTTCCTTTTATTGTTTCATAACTCATAATCAAATAGGTTTTGCCTTTTTTTTTTAGAAAAGCAATTTCAGTTGCTGCAATGATATGACTACTAGATCATATCGCGACTGGTTCCTTATATCCAGATAATGCAAAAGGATGAGGTGGTTATTAGTTCATATGATGACTATGGGCTGGTCTTTTTTTTTACTCTAACCCTAAAAAAACCAACGAGTCACACACTAAGCATAGCAATTATATTGAATCAACTGATTAATGTAATTTTTATTTAACCTTATAGAATTCTTTGTTTGTTTTTAAGAATGAAAAATTTTTTTCTTTTTTCGTCGATATACTTGATTGACCTAAAGATAAATCAAATACAAATAAATAAGGGCTTATTAGTTGATTACTCGTCTACAAATATCCAAATTTTTATACCTAATGCTCCATAGATAGTTCGAACTGTATAGGAACAGTAATCCATTTTAGCTCGAATGGTTTGTAGAGGTACTCTACCTTCCCGGATCCATTCAACACGTGCAATTTCTTTTCCATCGATACGTCCTGCAATTTGTATTTGAATTCCTTTTGTACCTGCCTGTTCAGTTAATTCAATAGCTTTTTTCATTGCTTTGCGAAATGAAACTCTATTTTTTAATTGTCCTGCTATAAATTCTGCAAGAATAGTAGGGTTTCCATAAGGATTTGAAATCCTTGAAATCGAAAAGTTGAGTTTCCGGTTCACAGTATTAAGTTCTTTTTGTATATTCATCTGTAATTCGGCGATTTTTCGAGGTTCTATTAATAACTTTGGGAATCCCATATAGATAATGACTTGAATCAAGTCGATTTTTTTGTGAATTTCTATACATGCAATTCCCTCGACACTCAAAGAAATTTTCATATATTTTTTAACATAATTTTTGATACAATTTCGTATTTTGTGATCTTCTTGTAAATCTTCGGAATAATTTTTTGGTTGTCCAAACCAAAGAGAATGATGACTTTGGGTTGCACCAAGTCTGAAACCAAGTGGATTTATTTTTTGTCCCATAATCCCCCATTAGTATTATTATACATATGACGACTTTTTAGTACAGTACTTCTTTTTCATACAGCTTTTTTTAAACATAATATGTTGTATTTTATCTTTTGTGAATATATTTATATTAAAGAATTGAAATATTGTTTCTCTGCGTCTAAATCTTTAAGTACTATAGTTATATGGCACGTAAGTCTTTTTATCGGATAACCTCGCCCTCTAGCTCGAGGTTTTAACTTTTTCACACTATTTCCTTCAGTAACTTGAACTTGACTAATGATTAAATTTGCTTCGTTGACGTGCATATTGTGATTCCCATTTGCTGCTGCAGAATAAATTAATTTTAAAATTGGATAACATGCTCGATACGGCATGAGTTCTAGTATCATAAGTGTTTCCGCGTAGGAACGTCCACGAATCTGATCAATTACTCTTCGTGCTTTGTGAGCAGACATAGATATATATTGTCCGATAGTACACGTTTCTGTATATCGGCTGACCTCTTTCTTCTTTTTTCTCTTTATAAGAATCATAAGGTTCATTCCTCACTAAACTAATGAAT